ATCCATTTTTGTTCTTTCATTCCAGGTAAAGCCTCCTTGAAGTATCAACTGATGGAGTAGGAACGATATTAGACAACCCGCCCCTTTTCTTTTTGTTTTCACAAATAAGAAGTTTCGGACCCAATTCGTATATTAGAAGGATTACCATATATAACACAAAACTTCTCCACCAATTCGTTCTAGTCGAGCCTCTCGGTCTGTCATTATACCTCGAGAAGTAGAAATAATTACAATTCCCATCCCACCTAAAATTCTAGGAATTCGTTGGTAATTCGAATAGATTCGTAGACCAGGCCGACTGATTCGTTTTAAATTTAAAAATTTTCTATAAGGCCTTTTCCTATTCCTTCTATGCCGTAGGGTTAAAACCAAAAAAGATTTTTTGGTTTCTTGATGTTTTCTCACGTTTTCGATAAAACCTTCTCGTAAAAGTATTTTAACAATATTTTCAGTGATATTAGTAGATGCTATTCGAACCACCCTTTTTCTATCCATATCAGCGTTTCGTATAGAGGTTATTATGTCAGCAATAGTATCCCTACCCATGGTGAATTAAAATTCTTGGTGCTCCCCAATTTTGATATAATCAACATGTTTTTCTTGTTTTTTACTTATTTGTTTATGAATTTAAATTAAAGGCATATGCATGAGACACAATCTACTAGAAATTCTTAATCTCTTTCTTTCAAATACCTTACTATAACATAACCATATGATGGTCTTATCTTATTTTAAAAGACCTTACAATACCTCCGGAGCTAATGAAACTATTTTAGTAAAATTTAACTGTCTCAATTCCCGGGCAATTGCACCAAAAACTCGAGTTCCTTTGGGGTTTCCTTCTTGGTCAATGACAACCGCAGCATTGTCATCATATCGTATTATCATACCGTTATCACGTTTGAGTTCTTTACAAGTACGTACAATTACAGCTCTGACCACCTCTGATCTTGCTAGGGGCATATTTGGCACTGCTTCTTTGATCACAGCAACAATAACGTCACCGATATGAGCATATCGACGATTGCTAGCTCCTATGATTCGAATACACATCAATTCTCGAGCCCCGCTGTTATCCGCTACATTCAAAAGAGTCTGAGGTTGAATCATATCAGTTTTTTAGAATATATTCTTTCAATGCAAAGCAAAGAGTGAAGAAAAAAAAAAAGAAATATTGTTTGTCCAAAGAAAGAAACCGGCACCCGTGGTTGTTTTTTTATCCCCAAGACCTTTTTCTTTTGATTCTTTTTATCCCGAAATAATAAATTGAGTTCGTATAGGCATTTTGGACGATGCTATTGAAATCGCCCTTCTGGCTATATTTTCTGTTACTCCACCCATTTCATAAAGTATTCGACCTGGTTTAACAACAGCTACCCAATATTCAGGGGATCCTTTCCCCGAACCCATACGTGTTTCTGCGGGTCTTACTGTAACCGGTTTGTCTGGAAATATACGTACCCATATTTTTCCACCGCGGCGTGCATTTCGTGTCATTGCTCGTCGACCTGCTTCTATTTGTCTAGATGTGATCCAAGCAGGTTCAAGTGCCTGAAGAGCATATTTACCGAAAGAAATATGATTACCTCGATAAGATATTCCCTTCATTCTTCCTCTATGTTGTTTACGAAATCTGGTTCTTTTGGGGTTATAGTTGATGGTTGGTTCTGAATTCCATCTCTACTACAGAACTGGACATGAGAGTTTCTTCTCATCCAGCTCCTCGCGAATAATAAAATTTTCAAATTGTCTATTATTCATTTGTATATCTTGTTTTTTTAGCTAACTAAACATATTAATATTTCTATTTTAAATTTTTAAATATCGTATTTTTTTATGTTATAACGAATCTTTTTTTTGTTTTGCTTTTTATCCTATTGTATTGACCAAAAATTATCAATTCAAGAAAATAAAGTTTTCACGGGCGAATATTTACTCTTTTCGGTGCTATTTCAGTTGTAGGGTTAACTCATGACTTTTCTTTTCCCAATAAATGAAGGAATTAGTCTCTGGTTTGTTTCGCCATCCCGATCAATGAGTCTGTTGTCAATAGATTTGGATTCACAGGTTCCATCGTTCCCATCGCTTCTTACTTAATGGTTAGGTCTGATTTCTACAATGGAGCTCATAATGAAATTTTTTGTTAAGCCAATTTTCTTAATCTTTATTAGCTCGAAGCTCTTATTTTTTTTTGTTCTATGAACAGATTCATTTTCTTTTTTATGAATCCATATTGATTAATGCTTTATTACACTGCTTTTTTATGAGATGACTCATAAACCTTACATATTGGATGGAATTTTATATCGCTGGTTTTGTTTGTTTCTCCCCTTCTTTCACCCTTCCATTTATCCACATCTTTCTTCTTCGCTTCACAACTTAGAATCAGATTTATTTTTCTTTTGTTTATGCAAAAAAGATTTCAGTTGCTACAGTGATATGACCGATATATCATATCTTGACTGGTTCTTTGGATCCAGATAATGTGAAGTGATGAGTT